AACTCTTTTTACTTCAGGAACAAGTAGAAAAAAATTGATTAAAAATCTCATTTAATGTTTTTAAATTTAAAAAATTTAATAATTATTTAATATTTATATTTTATAATAAAATTTTTTAAATTGATAATTATAATAATTAATAATATTTATTATTATTAATATTTATTATTATTAATATTAGTTATATTAGAATAATTTTAAATTTTATAATATAGAAATATCGAAATTAAAATCAATATATAAATATAGAATATATTTTAATATTATTTATTTTTTAATATTATTTATTATTAATTAATATTTAATTAATAATATTCATTTTATATTGATTTTAATTAATTAAAAATGAGAATTTAATATATTTTCTATTTTTTTTTTTAAGAAATCCACGATTTGATTTTATAAGATTCTATAAAAAATAGAGGAGAGGGTCAAGATATAAATTGTGTATAACTTATGTAAATAAGTTAAGTTATTACGCAAAAAATTACTCTAAAAGTCTAAGTGTCTTTTGTTAAATTCAAAGCATTCAAAATCTTTTTCTTGACATAGAAATAAAATTAAATATATATGCAAATAATTTGCGTCCAATAGGATTTGAACCTATACCAAAGGTTTAGAAGACCTCTGTCCTATCCATTAGACAATGGACGCTTTTCTTTTTATTACAATTGTTTTTTTATTGTTCTATTCGGAAAAACGAATATGTGATCTGGGGATTGTGTATTAAATTTAATGATGAATTGCATTTATATTTTTACGATTTTTACATTAAATTAATATAATTAGATTCAAATTAAAGAATTAGAATGAATTAAGAAATTCTATTTTCTTTCTTTTTCTAATTCTAGTCGATTTTTTTTTAGTTAAAAACTAAATAACTAAATTAATTAGTTTTAGTTTATTAATTCTATAACTAAAATTATAATATTAATTCTATTCTATATTCTATAATACACAAATTGAGCTTCGAATAGAATATAGAGATATAATAGAAGCGGGTAGCGGGAATCGAACCCGCATCGTTAGCTTGGAAGGCTAGGGGTTATAGTCGACGTTGATTCATCATTTTTAACGTCTCTAATTCAAAACCGAACGTGAAACTTTGGTTTCATTCGGCTCCTTTATGGAACAGATTAACAAATACAAATGGAAGACGTAAAAAAAAATGCCATCCATAACATCTATGTCAGCCCCTCTGTCTGAATCTATCTGAATGCATTCAAAACATCCCGCTTTTTAGATGATCCCTCTAGAATCTAGAAGAGGCAGATTCTAACAATCTTTTTTTTTTTTTCTAGTTACTTCGTTCTCTATTTCTATTTAAGAGAATCCTTAGGAAAAGCATTTTATTTTCATCGAGCTAAAAAAAATAGAAATATGTCGATATCTCTAGTAAACTAAAGTAATCGTTTAATAGCTATTTTGCTTCAATCTCTCCTATATAAAAAAGAAAATGGAAGATTTAGTTACGATAAAAAAAGACTTTCTATATCTTTTTCCATGGATCCTTTAGTCATACTCAAAAAATTGGGAGTATTGATCCAATTCAAAAAACTTATGTTTTTGTAATTTAAAAATTAAATTTGTCAATTTCGAATTGATTCTTTTTGAATATAAATTACGATAATGTATATTATTCCTCGAATTCTTCGTTGAGAGGTAAAGGATTAAACCCTTTTAAGATAAGAAATAAAGTTTTTGATCGGAATATGAATCAAACGAGGGATCCCTTAACTAGTAAGGGATCCATAGAACGAATCGCACTTTTACCACTAAACTATACCCGCTTCAATGCGATTATTGTATATAAATGGAACTTTTGTCCAACAAGGGAATCAGAAATAGGATCATAAAAGAATCATAAAATTTATAGTGTTGACGTGTTTCGTAAGGGGATCTAATGGAATTAAGAAAAGAGGACTCGTTGGATTTTTTGATTTTGTTTTGCTAAAGGTGTTTTGACAGATACATCTCGACAAAACTACTTAAGCCATAACATAAAAATGCATTGTGCAAAAATCCTTAGTTCCATTCTTTTTTTTTTTTTCTTTTTAGATACTTTACGGTAAAAAAAGAAAGAGTAATAATAAAATGACATTCTTATGTTTGATCTTGTTTCAATAACAAGTATTTTTTTTTTTTTTTCAGATCAAATAAATCTTTTTTATCCAGAATTCATGGGAACAAAAAAGGCCCGGCTAGGTACTAACCTGGCCGGGCTGAAAAAACAAGTTTTTTTATTCTTTATTCTATAAATTCTATAATTTATTCTAAAATTTTCTATATAATATATATATAATAGAATATGTTATATAATAGAATATATATAAATAATATATATATAATTCTATAAATTCTATAATTCTATAAATTCTATAATTCTATAAATTCTATAATCTATAAAAATTCTATAATCTATAAATAGAATATTGTTTATTGTTTAATAATTTAATAAATATAAATATAATATTATTCTATAAACTATAAATAATAATATTCTAATAAATTAGTATAATTCTAATATATTATAATAAATATATTATAATATTCTAATATTATAATATTCAAATATAAGTTATTAGAATATTATAATAAAGTTATTATAATAATTTATACTAATTTGATTTTAATAATCTTTTTAAATCTTTTAATTAAACATATATTTATTATTTTATTATTTATATTATTTGTATTTGTTTATGTTTTTTATTATATTCTTTTTTTTTTTATAATTCTAAATTTTAATTATTAAATTAAATTAATAAATTATTAATAAATTAAATTCATTTTTTTTTATTTGAATTTATTAATTTAATTTCAAAATATCTAATTTCTATTAGAATTAGAATAGAATTCTATTTATTTTTTTTTTAGATTCTTTATTAGTTATTAGTTAGATTATTTATTCTTAAATTTAAAATTAATAAGTAATAAGGTAATAAGATGAATATATTAAATTCAAATAATATTTAAAATAATATATTAATATATAAATTATTAAATATTTTATTTTTTATAGAGTATTATTTTTATTTATTATATAGAGTATTCTAATTTTATTATTCTATAGAATATTCTAATTCTATAAATTAGATTATATAAATTAGAATATTCTATATTAGAAATTAGAATTATATTCTAATTATATATTATATAATTATATATTATATATATTATATAAATAGAGATAAGATAGAAATATCAAATTTAGAGATAAGATAGAAATATCAAATTAAATAAATAAAAAAGAAAAGAAAGGGCCCTTTTCAATTGGGGAGAGATGGCTGAGTGGACTAAAGCGTCGGATTGCTAATCCGTTGTACGAATTTTTCGTACCGAGGGTTCGAATCCCTCTCTTTCCGTTTTCATCAATGATTTGGTATCTTATTTACCTTTTTTTTTAATTTATAGAACGGAGTCTCTTTTGTTTCTTTTCTTTGTTTGTTTGAATTTAACAATATTTATTATTATTATTATATAATTTTTTTTTCTTTTTTCATTTTTGAAATATTGAAAATAGAATATAAATATTTATTTATAATTTATTTATATTTCATTTTTATTTCTAATTTATATATTTAATATAGAAATATATTAAATTTAATATATTTCTAAATATATTTATAAAATAGATTTCTAATTTATATTTAGAATTTCTAATTTATAAAAGTTAAAATTGAAAGATTAAAAATGGATAATAAGAATATTTAAAAATCAAGCACAAGCAAGGAAAACACAGAAAACAAAAGAATAAAAAATTTTTATTTTTTATTCTTCACGTCCCGGATTACGTCCTGGATCGTTAGATAGGAATCCGAAGATGAAAAGAGAAACAAAGAATATCACTACCGTGTAAACAAAAAGTTTTAGAGTAAGCATTACACAATCTCCAAGATCATAAAAAAAAAGAAAGAGAATAGATTCTCCTATAGTACACATGAGGATTCACACTGTAAAACTTATCTGATCTTAGAAATCAAGATTATTAAAATGTTCGAATCTTTTTTTCGAATAAATTATGAATTTTTCTAGGACAGTATTAGTATTCAAATTAAGGATCTCATCGAAAACTTACAGCAGCTTGCCAAACAAAAGCTAAGAGAAAAAAGAGTACAGGTATTACTGGCATAATATCTACAATTGGATTCAAAAAAGCATAGGCCTCAGGTAATTTCGCGAAGAAAAAACTACTTGAATAAAGAGCAGAGTTAATACAAATACAGACCAAACTAAAGATATTAAGCATAACAAACATTTTGTTCTTTAAGATAATTGTATTTTTTCTTTTTGTGAATTCAAAAAAATTCAAATTAAGTTAATATTATTAAGTATTAAGTATTAAGATTCAGTTTATATTTTAAGTTTATATTATTATTATTATTATTATTAATATATTATATTCTGAATTTTCTAATAAATGGATTTTCAATTTCATTTCTTTTTTTTTTTTTATTTCATTTTTATTTCTTATTAATATTAATTAATAGTATAAATCTTAAATGAAAAAAAAAAAAGAATAAAATAATAAAAAAAATCGAATACGAATATTAGACTAAAATAGAATAATATTAGAATATAGAATATAATATATAGAATATAGAATATAATATATAGAAGAAAAAAAATCGAATTAATTACGAATAAAATGATGAATCGAATAACAATGAATCAAATAACAAAAAGTAGACCAAAAAAATCCTTCTTTGATTTGAACTTATCAAATTAAAAATCTTTCCATTCTGAAATAAAAAGAAATAAAAAAATAGAAGAAATCAGACTTTCATGCAATATCTTAATTGAATTATATGTAATGATCAATAATTTAAGTTTCATTCTATATCTAGACATATCAAAATTCTAGCAACAATTTATTCTATAGATATTTAGATATTTGGACTGGAATTGACGAACAACCAATATCAATAATAGTGTTTAGTAGTGTCGAATAGAAATAAAAATGGGGCGTGGCCAAGCGGTAAGGCAACGGGTTTTGGTCCCGCTATTCGGAGGTTCGAATCCTTCCGTCCCAGAGCATATCCATTCATGATATATATCATATCTGAATACAAATTATATATCATAATCAAGATTGCCCTTTTTTGAGAAACCTTTTGTTTAAGAGTATATAATATTGGGTAGAATGTGATTCTTCTTTTTTTTTTTTAATGATTCATCTCTAAATCGAGTCACTTTGAAAATGTAGATTCAAAAAGAACTTCTTTTTTTTTATTTGTATTGTATATGTATATTCAAAATTTATATTATTATTTTTAATTTAATAAAATAGAAAATATATTAAATAAGAATAAGATTTTTTATTTATATATTTCTAATTTATATTTATAATATATTTAAAAATATATTTCATATTGAATATTAATTAATCAATTTTAAAATTAAAATTTTGATAATAAATAAGAATCTTCTATTAAAATTTTGAATTCTAATTCTATTTATTTTTTTTTGAATAAGAATATTTTGAATCTCTATTTTTCTAAAAAAATAAATAGAAATAGAATAGAAATTCTATTCCTACAATATCGAATTCATTTGAATTTTTTTTGATATTTCTTTACTTTTACTTTAGAAATCTTCCATTCATATAGAAGGAAAAAATATGGATTATTATGGATCGATTGAATCAATGACTATTCATGATTTCAGAATTGAATCAATTACATGCCGGCTCCAAACTAGAGGAATGTTATGGTAAAACTTCGTTTGAAACGATGTGGTAAAAAGCAACGTGCGACTTGAAAGACATGATTACATTAGCCGTGGATTCTTACATCCACCATTTTTTCTATTATATAGAAATGAAGGTGCTCTTTCTCGACATCGTTTGTTCTATTCCACTCGAATTTCTTTTTTTGGGGAGGAGGGAGGGTTTGATGATGGAAATAGTACATGATGGAGCTCGAGTTGATTCATTTCTCAGGGGCAAGTTTCTAGGGTTAGTGAAAATTAATAAGTTACAACAACTTCGTAAGTATATTTTCGCTATAGAAATCGAAAGGATCCAATTCGAGCAAGTTAAAAAAAAAAGTATAATTTGTTGGAATTGGTAAAACTATTTCGATCAAAAGTGGATCTGGGGGAATCAACCATCTATTTGTACGATTCTTTGATGGAAAGAAATAAAAAATGGGTATGTTGCTGCCATTTTTGAAATGATTAAAGATCCTCGAAATAATGTCTAAACCCAATGATTCAAGGAAAAGCTAACGGATCGTGGAACAAGTAAATACCGTTTTCAATTGTCTCAACAACTATATTACACTGACTGAAGACAAAAAATAAAAAATGGATTCTAAAGCTAAAGGAGACAGACAAGAAAGGGGGTAGAGACCGCTCAATAAATGAAATAAAATACCTAACTAAAGGTTTTGTTTTCCTTTGAGTTATTTGAGAGTTATCCAACTTGAGTTATGAGGTTGCGAATACGAGTGATCTTTTTTTGGGAAAGAATAGAAAAAGTATTTAATTTTAATCATAGTCTAATTGATTTGATGATTTTATGAATCTATTTGACATCATAATTCTATACATAAACATGATTTCGAATTTTCTCGAGCCGTACGAGGAGAAAACTTCTTATACGTTTCTAGGGGGGGTGTATTGTTTATCTATATCTATCCCAATGAGCCGTTTATCGAATCGTTGCAATTGATGTTCGATCCCGAAGAGAGGGGAGAGATCTTCGGAGAGTGGGTTTTTATGATCCGATAAAGAATCAAACCTATTTAAATATTCCTATTATTCTATATTTCCTTGAAAAAGGCGCTCAACCTACAGGAACTGTTCAGGATATTTCAAAAAAGGCGGGTGTTTTTATGGAACTTAATTCTAATCAACAAACGAAATTCAATTTAAATAAATAATAATAATAAAAAAAGAAAAAAGAGGGTGTGGAAGACTTTTATGTCGATTTTTATAATCTTTTTCTCTCTTATCTCCCCCCCCCCCCCGCTCTCTTGTTCTATTCATACCTAATTTTGGATTTCTTATTGCTGCCATAGAATGCTGTTTTTTATAACCACAAAAATCCATTTTTATTGATAATATAAAAATGGGCAAATTAAGAAAAATAAATTAAATTATTTTAATTAAATAATATTTAATTATATATTATATATTTTATTAATTCAAATTTTTTTAATTATATTCTATTTTTTTTTTCTTAGTATTTATTATTATTTTTTCTTATTCATTTGTAATTTGAATTAAATTCAATTGGATCTCAATTGGTATTTATTCAATTTAATAGTTAAGTTTTTTATTTTTAATTCGTTTATTTTCTTCATTGTATTCTTTTTTCAACATTAATATTAATATTGACAACAGTGTATCAAACAAATATAATCCGATCGTGAATAAATGGATCCTTTTATTCCCATTCCATAGGATTTTTTTTTACTTAGATGGGTTCGTTGGATTTTATGTGATAGAAAGAAGAAAAGAAGTTCTTTTTTTTAATTAAAGAAATTCTTTTCTTTCTTTATTTCTTTTTCTTTATATTTTCTTTATATTCTATATCTATATTATTTATCTATATTATTTAAAATTATATTATAATAATAATATAATATAATAATAAAAATAAATAATATAATAATATATAATATATATATAAAATAATATATATATATATAATAGAATAAAATAGAATATAATAAGAATATAATAGAATATATAAATATATAATAATAAAAATATTCTAATCTAAATTCTAAATTTTAAATTGGAATATAAGAATATAAATAATTAAATAAAAAAAATGAAAAAAAAAAATAATGTATAACGTATAACATAGGCGACAAAGAGGCGGTCTATAAATTGTTATTTTCTTTTTTTTATCTCTTATCTGAGTGTTATCTGAGAAAATCTCTTGTATTTTAATCTGATCTGAACATTTTTATGTTCAGAATCGATTCGACTTCGACATTTAAAATCTTTTTTCTGGATTCTGGATTTTATATTTTAATGGAATATTCTTTTTTATTATCCAATTCAATCTTTTTATTTATTTTGATTGCGGTTGTATCTACACATCTTATTAGTTTATTTTTGTAGTTTATTTTTTTAGGGTTGCTAACTCAATGGTAGAGTACTCGGCTTTTAAGTGCGACTCAAATTTTTACACATTTCTATGAAGCAATGGATTCGTCCATACCATCGGTAGAGTTTGTAAGACCACGACTGATCCAGAAAGGAATGAATGGAAAAAGCAGCATGTCGTATCAATGGAGAATTCTAAGAATATTTAATTTTTATTGGATCGGGCCCAAATACATGTTTGTATTCTTGGCTCGCAACAAAAAAAATTCACAGTTAGGTTGAATTAATAAATGGATAGGGTTTGGTGGCTCCAATTATAGGGAAACAAAAAGGAACGAGCTTTTGTTTTGAATTTGAATGATTCCCCCATCTAATTATACGTTAAAAATAAAAAAATATTAGTACTTGATGGGGGAAAAGCTTTTCCCATGAATGGATTATTGATTTTTGTTATGAATCCTAACTATTAGCTATTCTCCATTATAATTAGATTATGGGGTGGCGATAAATGTGTAGAAGAAAGAGTATATTGATAAAGATCTTTTTTTTTTTCCAAAATCAAAAGAGCGATTGAGTTGAGAAAATAAAGGATTTCTAACTATCTTGTTATCCTAGAACGAACATAAAACAATTAGATGGAAAAAGAGAGTAGAGAGAGTCCGTTGATGAGTCTTACTTGTTTTCTAGGTATCTATTTATTTTTTATTAGAATAGAATACCCTGTTTTGACTGTATCGCACTATGTATTATTTGATAACCCAATAAATCTTCGATCCTTGGCCCAAATCAAATTTAAAAAAAATGGAGGAATTTCAAGTATATTTAGAACTAGATAGATCTCGTCAACATGACTTCCTATACCCACTTATTTTTCGGGAGTATATTTTTGCACTTGCTTACGATCATGGTTTAAATAGTTCCATTTTGGTGCAAAATCTAGGTTATGACAATAAATCTAGTTTACTAATTGTAAAACGTTTAATTACTCGAATGTATCAACAGAATCATTTGATTATTTCTGCTAATAATTCTAACAAAAATCCATTTTGGGGGTACAACAAGAATTTGTATTCTCAAATAATATCAGAGGGGCTTGCCGTCAGTGTGGAAATTCCATTTTCCCTACAATTAATCTCTTCCTTAGAGAAGGCAGAAATCATAAAATCCTATAATTTACGATCAATTCATTCAATATTTCCTTTTTTTGAGGAAAAATTTCCATATTTAAATTATGTGTCAGATGTACAAATACCCTACCCTATACATCTGGAAATCTTGATTCAAACCCTTCGATACTGGGTGAAAGATGCCTCCTCCTTTCATTTATTAAGGCTCTTTCTTTATGAGTATTGTAATTGGAATAGTCTTATTACTCCAAAAAAGGGGATTTCTACTTTTTCAAAAAGTAATCCAAGATTTTTCCTGTTCCTATATAATTTTTATGTATGTGAATACGAATCCATCTTTCTTTTTCTCCGTAACAAATCCTCTTATTTACGATTAACATCTTCTGGAGTCTTTTTTGAACGAATCTATTTCTATGCAAAAATAGAACATTTTGTAGAAGTCTTTGATAAGGATTTGCCGTCCACCCTATGGTTCTTCAAGGACCCTTTCATTCATTATGTTAGATATCAAGGAAAATCCATTCTAGCTTCAAAGAATACGCCCTTTTTGATGAAAAAATGGAAATACTATCTTATCCATTTATGGCAATGTCATTTTTTTGTTTGGTCTCAACCAGGAAAGATCCATATAAACCAATTATCCGAGCATTCATTTTACTTTTTGGGCTATTTTTCAAATGTGCGGCTAAATCCTTCAGTGGTACGGAGTCAAATGTTGGAAAAGTCATTTATAATGGAAAATCTTATGAAAAAGCTTGATACAATAATTCCAATTATTCCTCTAATTAGATCATTGGCTAAAGCAAAATTTT